TAAAATGAATTAGAATGAAGAAATAGGATTTTAGGGATAAGGAATAAATTAAACAAACAAACCATGGATAAATCCAAGCGACCTTTTCTTAAATTCAAGCGATCTTTTCGTAGGCGTTTGCCCCCGATTCAATCGGGGGATCGAATTGATTATAGAAACATGAGTTTAATTAGTCGATTTATTAGTGAACAAGGAAAAATATTATCAAGACGTGTGAATAGATTGACCTTGAAACAACAACGATTAATTACTCTTGCTATAAAACAAGCTCGTATTTTATCTTTGTTACCTTTTCTCAATAATGAGAAACAATTTGAAAGAACCGAGTCGACCGCTAGAACTACTGGTTTTAAAGCCCGAAATAAATAGGCTTACTTTTTCTTCACTTGAATCATAATTACAAGAATCTAGATTTGAGTGAATCTAGATTTGAGTGAATCTAGATTTGAGTATCGTGTCGTAAGAAAAAATGAATCGGAAAAAAAGAAATCTGTTTTTATTGAATTGAACGTGTTCATTCATTTTGACTACTTTAGTATATTTTCTCATACTAATTTCTACTCTACCTTCCCGGAGTTCATTCTCCGGGTAACTCCATTTAAATTATTCTGGTGGATTCTTTCCAATCTACTTCCTTTATGATTTCGTTCGAAATCATATAAAGACAATTCCTATTTGATATAGCTATTTGTGCAAGTATTTTACGGTTAAGAAGCAACTGTCTCTTGTACAGATCGTGTATTAATCTACTATAACTATAGGATACTCCCCTTTCGCGAATTACTGCGTTTATCCTAGTGATCCACAAACGACGAAAATCTCTCTTTTTCCTATCCCTATCCCGATGAGCCGAAACTAAAGCTCTTATTTTCTGTTGAGTAATAGTTCTAGTAAGCCTTGAATGAGCCCCTCGAAAGCTTGATGCAAATAAACGAATTTTTGTTCTACGTCTCCGAGCTATATATCCCCGTTTAATTCTGGTCATTGAATAAATGAAACTTTGACGAATAACTAATTGATTGCCTTTCTTTCAGTTATTCTTTTCCCCCTTCCTAGTCTATTAATAACAAAACGAATTTTTCCAATGTATAAAATCAAAATTCCAATGGCTTTGGCTACTCTAACCTTCCCGACCACGATTTTTTTTTTAGGTATTTCACTGCGAAATAAGACAGAACTAAGAAATTGTATTTTCCTAGGTATCAAAAATATAGTAAATAAAAGAAATAAAAAAAGAAATAGTGGGTTCCTTCGTTTCTATGGTTACTTCTTAAACGGTGAGGTCTTCTCTATACACCGGAGCCTTTACTTTATACTTTAATTTACTATTTAATCAACTAATTGATGTTATTGGGAACTTGTATAGTTCACACGCTTTGGCTCTACCCATGAATTATCCAGTAATAGGTCTTTCACAATCAGATCTACCTATACAGTAACGGTATTTAATTATGAAAGTTTGCTGGGTAGCTGACCCTCTTAGTCCGTTTAAATAAGATTTCCTCCGCTTAATGGATAACCATTTGTTACCAATGGAGAATTTCTTATCATCTTAAATTCAGGTGATTGGATTTACACCAACGGAAACCATAAACTTCATACACAATAGAGGGATATGGTAGAGTTTTTTTTTTTTAATAATGGATGGAGTTCCTTTTTCCATCCTATCCCATTCACCGGTACTGATCATTGATACTGTAAAAGTAGTTTTCTTGCTTTTGTGCCAGCTCATGATCTAAACGAGTCGCACATACACCCTAGTACATGTTCCTCGACGCTGAGGGCACCCCCGAAGAGCGGGGGATTTCGTGACATTTCTGATTGGCTGTCTTGTATTTCTAATAAGTTGTTTAATAGTTGGCATGTTGAATCGTATACATAATATGATGGGTTGGTTTAGATTGATCCTAACCGAATGATGGTGAATTACTTCTATTTAATAGAATATTCAATTCGAAGATAAAATCTCAAATCACAGATTTGCGCGAAATCCATGTTATTTTCCTTGAACCGCTACAAAATCAACAATTCCATAAGCTTGGGCTTCTGTTGCTGACATAAAAATATCTCTTTCCATATCTTCGTGTACAACCCAGAAGGGTTTGCCCGTTCTTTCTGCATAAACCCTTGTGAGGGTTTCACGCAGTTTCATCAGTTCTACCGCTTCCATGACAAATTCGCCTACTTGTGCCATATAAAAAGCACTATAAGGTTCATGTATCATTACCCTGATGATATAACAAAATAAAAGCTTCCCCTATCTCGCATGATAAAGCAAAGAGAAAAGAAAGATAAAGAATAGAAAAAAGATAGAATTGAACAACCGTACAGGCATCTTTTGTGCATACGGCTCTACAAGAAAATTGACCCCCCTCCTTTCTATTGAAGAAAGAGAAAATAGAATCTATCAGACTCAGATGGGTAAATAATCAAATTGCCATCCTTCCTTTCGGAGGAGTTCAAAAATACTATGATGGCTCCGTTGCTTTATATGTTTATT